CTTAGGCTTACAATGCTTTGGGATTGATAATATCAAAACTTATTAATTATATTATAATGTATAATAACGGCATAGATATTCTAATCTACTTCAATATTGAATACCAGAAAACTGTATGAATGTTGTATTTATTAACTTATATTATTATTAACGCGGGTATAGCTAATCTAGATCTCCGTCTTCTCTCTTCTTTTATTGCCCTCTTGTCCTGTCCTGTCGTGTCGTTAATTGACAGTATGACTTAGGGCTCAATATAATTTGACCGAACAAATCATAGTTTGGTAAACCACCTTGAATCTACTGCGGAGTGAAGGATCTTGGATCCAACGCATAACCCTTTGGGAATCAGAAAGATAAAGACGAGAAAGACCAATGAAATCAAGTTTCGAGATTGTATAGTTTAATGGTAAAGTTTGATTACCATTAATCCTCAGAATAGTTAACGAGTTTTTCCCTTTTATTTATATACTATGCATCACCTAAATCCTAAAGGCGGCTCCAGGCCTGAGTTATATTAAGTTAAGGTGGCCTTAGTTACCTATGGTATTTGTCTTATTACCTATTTCTAGTTGATTTATGAATGAAGGTGGCATAGGCCCCTATGGTCCAGTGGTTACGACCTCTCTCTTTCACGGAGAAAACGAGGGTTCAAGTCCCTCTGGGGGTATACCAAGACTAAAGACTATAGGAGTGGGATTTTCTATCAAGTGATCCGTATTTGTCAAGTCCTTCTATTAGTCTACTCAGAAGAGACTTTCTATTTTATATCAAATGTTATATTTGATTTCAAGTGATATGTATTTGTCAAGTCTACTTGGGAGACGAAAGGAAGTTGATTATGGAACGTCTAAAATGAATTAGGCGTTGGGTCGATGCCCGAGTGGTTAATGGGGACGGACTGTAAATTCGTTGGCAATATGTCTACGCTGGTTCAAATCCAGCTCGGCCCAACAATTCGCCAATCTACTATCAGATGGTATAACCCTCTTGTTCTTAAGAAATACCTGATACAAGACAAGAGAATAAAAAAAAGAATCTAAATTTTCTGCTAGATCTCTTCTTATTTCCCTGGGATTGTAGTTCAATAGGCTAGAGCACCGCCCTGTCAAGGCGGATGTTACGGGTTCGAGCCCCGTCAGTCCCGACGGATCCAATAAGTACATCAATTCGCCTCTCCATTTTCTGTGAAATGAAGGGACAGAGAGAATAATTGAATTCCGAAGGGGTTTCCCTCTATTTTTTTTTTTCAGGATTCTCTCGAAGAAAGAACACACCCTAAAATAAAATGAAAATAACTAAAATAGTGAAGTTGACAGAATATTTCATCTTTTCTGCCGCGACTCGTCTTTCTCATACTTCTTTGTTTTGTCTTCCAAAGAAAAGAGGATCACTAAAATTTAAAACCTAATTCCTGTCTTTTTCCACTTCGCTTGTATTGTTTGTTGGTGGGGTTTTGTAGTTAATGGAAACGGACGGGTTAGATTATACTTCATTTGATGGTTCTAGAAGGAAGACCTAAGGTAGGTTATAGAAAAGAAAGAACAGAAAAGAAGGATAAATAAAGGAATTTTTGATTGGTCCGGGAATCCTATCTTGGATTCGGTATGGATAAAAGATCTTCATATGTTATATACTATTAATTCTCCACGACTAATTAATTTAATAGCTCAGATATTGTTATTCATGATATTGATCCGATTCAATATCATCGATAGGTAATGCATTCATTGAATTGACAGGTGAAAGATTTATCATCTCTATGGGATTAAATCCCGAGTTATTGTATTGTGAAATAAAAAAAAACGATGAGATTATGGAAGTAAATATTCTTGCATTTATTGCTACTGCACTGTTCATTTTAGTTCCTACTGCTTTTCTACTTATAATTTACGTAAAAACAGTAAGTCAAAATAATTAATTAATTACTTTAAATGAAACTCGACTTCTGAATTCTTTGAAGAAATCAAAAGAAAAGTATTCTATTTTTGCTGAAATCAAGGGGCTATAATCGGCGATATTCTATGAGATCCGAGAGTATGGTAAGTAAGAAATTGCTTTATTACTTACCATACTCTCTATTAGTGTTATAGTAGTGTATAAAGTTGTACTTGACTTTCTAATAAAAAGGGTATGCTATATTAGCTTCTATCTTCAATCTTCAATTCAATATATGTAGTTATTAATCCATATTTGGAATTGACGTAGGACCCAATCTTTTCTTTCATACATTTATATATATATATATATATTTATATTCCAATGAATCTGAAAACTTCCAATGAATCTGAAATAATTGTTTTACTGTTATAGAATACATTTCTCCACTAGAATCTAATGGAATTTCGAAATGAAGATATTTTTATTTGAAAATTATTTCAATTTAAATAAAGAATGCGTTGCAGAACGATCTATAAAACAATTGATACCTTTTCATTTCTCAACTAAATTAGGAGTGCTTCTAAAGTCCACTTCTTCCCCATACTACGAGTGAAAGGGAAAAAGTAAAGACTACCATTAAAGCAGCCCAAGCGAGACTTACTATATCCATGTGAATTATGTCCCTTATCTCTATGATAGAATTATTCCATTATTGCTCACTAATAATAGTAGAATGAATGGTCCAGAGTCAAAAAGGGATTCTGGGCGAACACTATTGATGAATCAATCAAATAAATGGATTTTAAAAATTCCTATATGATTTATAATCCGTACCCTTTCCCGATTGTCTCTCTGAAGGAGTTGGGATATAGTATATTATACTCTTGACGAGGGGTAAAAATTGTTTTGGGCTTTTTTTTTATTTTCTATAAAAGGTAAATTATCTATCCAATCTCAATCTAATAGTGATTGAATGCCTGAACACTCAGAGATTCTCGCGAGTCTATATATGTAGATTACAGTATAGAAAGTACTTTCCCAACTAGTAGTGGAATTCTCGGCCGGTTATCCAATGTAATTCAAGACCCAATCAATAGACATTACATTAGCAGTAGAAGAGAATCTGGAAGTCTTGCCTGGAAGTCTTGTTTCGACCATTATAATCTTTCTTTGAATTTTAGATTCAAAGATTTCCAATCTTTTACAAAATCCCCAGAACATAAAAAAATAGCGGAACAGAACAAGAGATTTCGATTCGTTTGTTGATGAGGCGGCACCCGGATTTGAACTGGGGAAAAAGGATTTGCAGTCCCCCGCCTTACCACTCGGCCATGCCGCCAAAACGATACACAATAGGATAAAAATTTCCCTTTTTGAGTTGTATTAGTAAACTTGAGTTTATTGTACTTGCATCCCTTTTTAATCCTTTTTTCTAAATTTAGAAAAAATTAGAAAAGAAACCGTTTTTCCCCTTTTGATTGTATTTGATCTGCCCCTTCGATTGATTGTATAGTATCTCAAAACACACAAACTTCCACTCACTTTTATATTGAAAAATCAAATGTATATTTTCATTCAAAAAGCCTAAATTTATGGGAACCATTAACTATTTATTGACTGACAATTCGTGAATTATTCTTGGATTTGAATATAAATTTTGGTTTGCCTAATGACATAAGAATAAGCAAAAATTTTTTGATACATACTTAATTTATTTTTTTAATCAAAAATCCTTCTCAATTTCCATTATAACAAAAATTATAGGTATATGTAAACCCCAGAACGGATATTCTTATACAGATACCAAATTGGCTATTTATATTATAGTATGTTGCCTATAAATAAAGGGAATTCGTTGGAACAAAAAAAGGCCTGGCTGGGTATTGACCGGGCCAGGCCCAAAAGGCACTTCGAACAAAATAAAAGAAAGAAGGTGTTCTTTATTTATCTTTCTATTTGGATCTTTCGAGCATCTAAATTGAATTGCTAATTATATAATAACGATAAAGAATGTGAAAGAAATACTTTCTTTAATCCTTACTTGATGTGTAATGTAACATAGTAATTATCTTTTTCAATTGGGAGAGATGGCTGAGTGGACGAAAGCGGCGGATTGCTAATCCGTTGTACGAGTTATTCGTACCGAGGGTTCGAATCCCTCTCTTTCCGTTTCCGTTGATGAGTTTCCATTTTTTCTTTCAAATTTTGCAAACCCCTTTTTATTTTTTCCTTGTTAAATGTGTGGAATAGCTAAAAAAAATCTTAAGAAAATTATAAAATCAAGCAATAAAAACAAAAAAATTATTCTTCACGTCCAGGATTACGTCCTGGATCATTGGATAGGAATCCAAAGATGAAGAGAGAAACAAAGAATATTACTACTGTATAAACGAAAAGTTTGAGAGTAAGCATTACACAACCTCCAAGATCATTTTTTGAAAAAGAAAAACGAGAAAAGACAATAGATCCTCCATTTTTATATCACATATCCTATTTTGACACCAAGAAAAGAATTCTAGAAATAGAAAAGAATGTTCAGAAATTCAAATGAAGTTGAAATTTGTAATCAGAGTCTTTGATTACCACAAATCACTTTCATACCCAAATTAGATATTGTAAGGGACCCGAAGCTAATAAGGTATTTCGCCGTAAAAAGGATTAAAATCAGGAAATAGGGCGTCTCGTGGCTATCCGAGAATTTCAATGTTTGAATCGAAGGTTCATACTGTCAGACTTATTTGATCTTATCAATTGTTATAATTTTTCTCGAATAAATATGAATTTTCTAGGATAGTATTAAAGATCTTATCGAAAACTTACAGCAGCTTGCCAAACAAAGGCTAAAAGAAAAAAGAACAGGGGTATGACTGGCATAACATCTACGATTGGATTCAAAAAAGCATAGGCTTCGGGCAATTTGGCCAAGAAAAGACTACTCGGATAAAGGGCAGAATTAAGACAGATCAAACTAAAGATATTAAGCATAACAGACATTTTTTTCGTCGAGATAATTGCATTTTGATTGAGTTATTGATATAAGGAAAAATGAAGTAAAGTAAGGTAGACAAAAAATCCTTCTTTTTCCGCTCAATCAAAAATCCTCCGATTCTCAAAGGAGAATAGAAGAAATCATACTTTCATACAATATCTTAATTGAATTATATGTAATGATCAATAAATTCCATTGAATTAATTCTAGAGATACACATGCCAAAATCCTAGCACGAATCTATAATAGATTCTATAAAGAATAAAGATTTTCTATAGTTGGACTGGAATTGACGAACACTTAATACCAATATTATTCTTTAATAGTATAAGTATCCAATAAAAATAGAAATGGGGCGTAGCCAAGCGGTAAGGCAACGGGTTTTGGTCCCGCTATTCGGAGGTTCGAATCCTTCCGTCCCAGAGCATATCCATTGTATTCTAATACTTCTTTTTTGTTCAACAAGGTTCTGTTTCAAGGTTTGGATAGACTTTTTTTATTCTTCGCGGAATCATATCTGACTTTTTCACAAACCAAACTAAATCGAGTTCAAATGACATGCAAAAGTAACTGAACCCTTTTGTGACCCATAGAAAATGGGGCATAGATCACAGTTGGAAAAAGATTACTTAACCTCAGGTTAAAAAAATATGAAAATACATATAAAACGAGGAAGTGCTTAGCCTATAGGTATGTATGGTTATCCTATTTCAGTGACAATAGTGTTTCCATTTTTGTGAAAACTAAATTGCATCCCTAAAATATGAAAATTTAAATATTTAACAATGATATTTCTTTTTATTGTTCGATCTATTTAGCTTATTTGCTTTGCATCATTGACAATTCCATTTGAAAAGAAAGAGAGATCTTGCTTTTTTATGATAATAAAAAGGAGTAAAACTTGACTCAAAGAATGATGTAGAAGTAGAAAACTTTTTCAACTATCAAGATTTGTAATGATTCCTTCTAGGTTGGGAAGTTGAAAATGGTCAGTCTATCTTATTGAGTCACTTGAAGAGGCAGAGTCAAATAGAATTTATTTATTTTATTTGTGCGATTTCTGTTAGTTATGTTATTTCTATATTTGGATTTCTTAATATTTCTGTTAGATATTTTTTTGAGATAGAGATTTATAGAAAAATGTTATATTCAGACAAAAAAAGACGGCATTTTGCTAAAATTTATTCAGAAAAATCTTTATTATCTGTGTAGATATTCTCTATTAAATATAAATAACTATGTCTCTGTACCGACTGAACCAATGACTATTCATGATTCCATAATTGAATCAATTCCATACTGGTTCCAAATTAGAGGAATGTTATGGTAAAACTTCGTTTAAAACGATGTGGTAGAAAGCAACGTGCGACTTGAAGGACATGATCCGGTGTGGATTCTTATTGTTACATCCACCATTTTATATAGGAATGAAGGTGCTCTTGGCTCGACGTCGTTTGTTCTATTCTACTAGAACCCTTCTTTTTTTATTGGGTTCTAATGTAAATAGTTCATGATGGAGCTCGAGTAGAAAGTATTTATTAATTTCTCAGGGGCAACGATCTAGGGTTAATGCCAATTAATAAATTGGAACAACTTCGTAAGTATATCTTCGATATAGAAATCGAAAGGATTCCATTCCAACAAATTTTCAAAATTGTTGGAACGGCTAAAACTTTTTCGATCGACAGTGTATCGCGCATGAATCAACCTCGGTATGATTCTTTGATAGAAAGAAATCCCAAAAGGGGTATGTTGCTACCATTTTGAAAGGATTAAGAAGCACCGAAGTAATGTCTAAACCCAATGATTTAAAACAAAAATAAAGGATCCCAGAACAAGGAAACACCACTTCAATTGTCTCACGGATCCGAATAAAGAATCCAAATAAATTTTAAACGAGACAAAAACGGTGGGTTAAAGACCACTCAATAAAAAAATATCTTAAAAATCTTTAATATATTTGAGAATTATTATTATTATATTATTGAACTTGAGTTATGAGTACAAATGATTTTTTTTCAGCAACGCAGCTAAATAAAAATGACTATGAGTTAAATTGAAATTTGAAATTATATTATAGAATAATTCATTTTACAGATTTTCTATTTATTCTAATTCTAATTTTATCCATAGACAAAACATCATTTTTTCTCGAGCCGTACGAGGAGAAAACTTCCTATACGGTTCTAGGGGGGGGGGTTCTTTTTCATCTACATCTATCCCGATGAGCCGTCTATCGAATCGTTGCAATTGATGTTCGATCCCGAAGAGAAGGAAGAGATCTTCAGAAAGTGGGTTTTTATGATCCGATCAAGAATCAAACTTATTTAAACGTTCCCGCTATTCTCTATTTCCTTGAAAAAGGTGCTCAACCTACAGGAACTGTTCAGGATATTTTAAAAAAGGCAGAGGTTTTGCCCTAATCAAATGAAATTCAATTAAATTAAGGAAATAAAAAATAAGGGTAGGATAATGATTTCTATATCATTTTGGATATCTTTTCTATACTATGTTTTTTTATTTCCTTCTTTTCTTCTTCTATTCGTATCTAGTTATCATTGTTTTTATAGAATCCTTTTTGATAGAATCTTTTTTGATAGAATCCTTTTCTAAGGAAACCCTTATTTGATTCA